CTACGAAAACGAAAAGAAGAAGAGGCTTGGGGAAAGATCAAAGAAAGAACTTGTTTTTGTTCCATAAAAAATTCTTCCAAAAATTTCGAACCTAATCTTTTTAAAAAGGAACGTACAGTACTTTTGTGTTTACGAGCCAAAGTTCTAGCACAGGAAAGTCGAAGTATATACTTTATTCGATACAAACTCTTTTTTTTTGAGGATCCACTGTAATAATGAGAAAGATTTTTGTATATCCGCCCAAATCTATCGATAATATCAGAATCCGATGAATCGGTCCAAGCCGGCTTACTTGTGGGGTTGCCCGATACATTACAAAATTTCGCTTTAGCCAATGATCCAATCAAAGGAATAATTGGGACTATACTATCAAACTTCTTAATCGGAATATCCATAATAAATGACTTATCTAACATTTGACTCCTTACTACTGAAGTATTTAGTCGTACACTTGAAAGATAGTCCATAAAATCGAAATAATTATTGGCTAATTGGGTTGTATAAATCCTATCCAATTGAGACCACAAGTGAAAATAACATTGCCAGAGATTTACAAGGTAATAGTTCCATTTATTCATCAGAAGAGGAGTCCCCCTTGAAACCAGAATGGCTTTTCCCCGATATCTGACATAATGCATGAAAGGCTCCCCGAACAACCTCAGGATAAAATTCAAATCATTTTGAAAAATTACTACAAGATGCTCCATTTTTATATAGAAATAGGTTCGCTCCAGAAAGGCTCTATAAGATGTTAATCGTAAATAAGAAGATTGTTTGCGGAGAAAAACAAATATGGATTCGCATTCATATACATGAGAATTATATAGGAACAAGAATAATCTTTGATTCTCTTTTTTTGAAAAAACCGAAATGGTTTTTTTTTGAGTAATAATACTATTCCAATTAGAATACTCGTAAAAAAAGAATCGTAATAAATGCAAAGAAGCGGCATCTTGTATACACCAGCGAAGGGTTTGAACCAAAAGTTCCAGATGGGTGGGGTGGGGTATTAGTATATCTAACACATGATTTAAATGTGAAAATTGATCCTCGAAGAATGGAAATAGTGAATGAATTGATCTTAAATTATGTGATTTGACTATTTCTTTACCTTCTAGAGAGGGTACTAATCGCCGCGAGAATGGAATTTCCACAATGACAGCAAACCCCTCTGATATGATTTGAGAATCAAAATGATTCTTGTACCCCCAAAATTTATTTTTTTGAGAATCATTTAAAGAAAGAATCAAACGATTCTGTTGATACATTCGAGTAATTAAACGTTTCACAATTAGTGAACTAGATTTATTGTCATAACCTAATTTTTTCACAGATTCATAAAGAATCGCTTTAGTTAAACCATAATCATGAGCAAGGGCATAAATATACTCCCGAAAAAGAAGTGGATATAGGAAGTCCTTTTGTCGAGATCTATTTTTTTTGAAATAAACTTGTAATTCTTCCATTTGAAATTCCGATTGAACCAAAGACAGGGGGTTTTCTTGGGTTATCAAATAATACATAGTGCGATCGAATCAAAACAAGGTATATAGCTAATAAAAGATTGGATACCTCGGAACAGATAGGCTAATCAACGGATTCTCCCTTTTCCACTCAATGGGTCTGTATTCATTATAGAATACACTATAGAATACACTACCGAGATGGCTAGAAGTCCTTTATTTTTTCAACTCAATCGCTCTTTTGATTTTAGAATGCATTCTGTTTATCAATATACTGTTCTTCTACACATTTATCTCCACTCTGAAATTGGGATATAGTTAGGATTCAGTGACAAAATAGAGAATCCACCGATTTTTTTATGGAAGAAACTTTTCCCGCATCAGGCACTAATTGATTTCTAACGTTTAATTAGATCGGGTAATCATTCGAATTAAGAGCAGAAGGTCGTTGCTTTTTGTTTCCCTATAAAATTAGAGCCATAGGGCTCTATCCATTTATTCACTCGACCCAACCATGACTTGAATTTTCCCGCCTTCGGCAAGATTTTGTACCGATCCGGCAAGGATCACGTACTCTTAGAGTTCTTCATTGATACGACATGCTGTTTTTTCCATTCATTCACTTTAAGGATCAGTCGTGGTCTTACAAACTCTACCAACAGTACGGACGAATCCATTGCTTCATCCAAATGTGTAAAAGATTCTAGCCGCACTTAAAAGCCGAGTACTCTACCGTTGAGTTAGCAACCCGAATAATGTAATTATGGCGTGTAGATACGATCAAAATCGACATAAATAAAGAGATTAGAAAAAACTTCTTGTGTCAAATCAAATCCAACGAACCCATAATTTGTTTTATATATAATTTGGATAAAGTAAAGTAAAAAAGAAAACTGATTTGATTTTTGGGGTAGAGATGAATAGATCTATTTATCTACGATCGAATTCTATTTGGTCAATACACTATTGTCAATATGAACATTGAAAAAACAACAGAAATGAAACCCATTTCAATAAACAATAAAAAAAGGGCTTGTGTTGGATTGGTACTACAACGAGAATGTACATACATAAAGAAATAATAATAATAAGTCGGGGTGGAGAAATTCAATTCACTAAAATAATATCAAAAAAAGGAAATAGAATAAATGAAATTAATAAATAAAGAAGAAAAAAATATTCAATATCCATAAAGATACAATAAGCAAGCTCAACCCATTTTTTGGCGGGGTCTCGCGCGATTGGGAGTAATCCCAGAATTAAGTTTTATGGATTCTATTTATTTAATTTCTCTATTCATTTCATTTTTTTTCTATTCGTCTCATATCGCATAGGAAATGATATCAAAAAAAAGTATATATATTATATTTCTATTCTTTCTATTCTAATAATTTGAATTTAATAATAATAGAATATATTCTAAGGAAATCATATCATAGAATATGAAATTCTATATTCTATTAATTATAGAAAAAAGGAAATCATATAGGATATGAAATTCTATGGGATGGGACCAATAGAATAGTAAAAAATAGAAATAGAACAAAAAAAAGGGAAATGGAATTTAAATTAACCAAAGCTAGCATAGGAGTCACCCCCCTCTTTTTTTTTATTCATTTTCATTAGGCATTAATTGACTTGGGCTTGGATTTCGTTTGATTAATACGAAGTTCCTGAAAAACACCTGCCTTCTTTGAAATATCATGAACAGTTCCTGTAGGTTGGGCACCTTTTTCAAGGAAATATAGAATATTGGGAACATTTAAATAAGAAATAAGTTTGATTCTTTATCGGATCGTAAAAACCCACTTTCCGAAGATCTCTTCCTTCTCTTCGGGATCGAACATCAATTGCAACGATTCGGTAGATGGCTCATTGGGATAGACGTAGATTAACACTACCCCCCCCCCCTCCTTGTCTCGTTTCAAATAATTTTTTTATTCCTTATTCTGATCAAATTGTTGAGACAATGGAAAATGGCGTTTTCTTGTTTCGGGATCCTTTATCTTTGTTTTAGATCATTGGGTTTAGGCATTACTTCGGCGATCCTAAAATTGGTTCAAAATGGCAGCAACATACCTTTTGTTTTGTGATTTCTTTCTAGGAAAGAATTATACGAACAATTGATTTCTGTGTAATCCACTTTTGATCGAAATAGTTTACCAATTCTAACAAGATTTCCTTTTGGATTTGACACTTTTGTGCAAATTAGATCCTTTCGATTTCTATATTGATTGGCGAGATACTTACGAAGTTGTTCAAACTTATTGATTGACACTAACCCTAGATCCTTGCCTCTTAGAAATGAATTAATCCTTTCCACCCGAGCTCCATCATGTACTATTTACTTAAACCCGACAAAAAAAATAGGGGTTCGACTAGAACAGAACAAACTATGTCGAGCCAAGAGCACCTTCTTTTCTATATATAAATAAAAAAGGGGGGGGTGGATGTAAGAATCCACAACCGATCATGCCCTTCAATCAAGTCGCACGTTGCTTTCTACCACATCGTTTTAAACGAAGCTTTACCATAACATTCCTCTAGTTTGGAACCAGTCCAGTATGGACTTGATTCAATATGAATCATGAATAGTCATTGGTTCAATCAGTACATAGTACTAGATACTCTCATTTTTCTATATGGATGGATGGAGATCGGCATTTCTATTTACCTACTTAACGATAGAAGTCTCCGCAAGGATTCAATTTCATTAAATTAACCCCAGATTTTCTTGTATCAATGAAACAAATTCTAAAAAACACAAATAAACGTCATTCATCTGCATCTTCAACAGGTTTTTCAAGACGATCAATCATAAAGGATCCAACTCTTTCTCGAAGTACTAAACTAAAAACAACTAAACTCAAAAAATTTCTTTAATTGGATTTTGAATTAGATTAGATTTCTGACTTGTGTACTAAACAGACACGGATCAATTGCTTGTTTTATTCCTAGTTTTATTTTACCCCAACTGAGTTTTAGGAGCCTTAAACCCCGTAATAGAATTGAAATTAGTACTAAGAACCCCTCCTGTTTAGAATTCAGGATCAACAGAAAATGAGTACCCTATTCAAATATAGTGACTATAGAGAGAAATAGGGAATACAGAAGCCTTTCTTTCACTTTCACATTCTAATTCAAAGAATTTATAATTCAACTAGATATAGGAATTCAACTAGATATAGGAGGGAAAGTTTGCCTAAGTAACTAACTCAATATGAAAGGGAACACGACATGCACATGCTAAACAGCATACCTTTTTTTTTTGTTTTTTGAATTCTAAATTCATTTATCTTTCCACCTTACTTGAACACAAATGGATTAAGTTACATCTGCATCTTATTTGGGCTCAATTGGGTTTGTGAGAAATAAAAGGAAAACTGTAATTCTTTCTTTTGTGAATTATTAGAAATAAGCAATAGGATCCCAATGTATTCAACATTACACTCTTAAACAGAAGATTGGTATTGTTAAGTTAAATAGAACAATCTTTTATTTTGATAGAATCGGACTGTTCTGGGACGGAAGGATTCGAACCTCCGAGTCACGGGACCAAAACCCACTGCCTTACCGCTTGGCCACGCCCCATTTAGATTTGTATCTACAACAATAAACACTAATATCGGTATTAATTGTTCGTCAATTCCCGCCCATTCTTTTTGTAATAGGTTAAATTGTTGCTAGGGTTTAACACGTGTAGTTGTGGAAGAATTAAACAGAATTTATGGATCAGATCATTACATTAATTTATTGATAATTACATAGAATTCAATTAAGATATTGTATGAAATTCAATTCTTATTTGAAATTTGAAAATGGAAGGATCCTTGTCTTTGATTGGGTGAGTCGAAGAAAAAGCGGTATTTGGTTTTTTGGTCTACTTTACTTTCTTCATTTTTCCTTATATCAATAACTCAAACAAAATACAATTATCTCCAAGAATGAAATCTTTGTTATGCTTAATATCTTTAGTTTAATCTGTATCTGGCTTAATTCCATCCTTCACTCAAGTGGTTTTGTCTTTGCCAAATTGCCTGAGGCTTATGCTATTTTCAATCCAATCGTAGATATTATGCCAGTCATACCTGTGTTCTTTTTTCTCTTAGCCCTTGTTTGGCAAGCTGCTGTAAGTTTTCGATGAGATCCTTAATACCGTCCTACAAATATTCATGGTTGACTCGATAAAAAAGAAAAAAAAAAAAGAAAAGATTCTAACATAAGATGAGATAAGTCTTACATTATGAACCCTCGATTCAAACATGGCAATTCTTGGATAGTTGCAATGAATCTGGATCTCCGCATTTCTTCATTCTGATCTTCCACTTCCAGTATGAGCAAGGACCCTATACTATTCCAGTATGAGCAAGGACCCTATCCTATTAGGGTCCCTCACAATAACTAATTGTGGATATAAAAGATACTTTTGGTACTGAAAGAATCTTCTTACAAATGAATTTCGGAAAATAAATGTCTTTCTTTTCTATAAACCGCTTTATTTCTTGGTGTCAAAATAGGATGTATGATATAAAAATGGATAATCTATCCCCCCCCCTTTTTTTTTTTTTTTTAAATAACCTTGGAGATTGTGTAATGCTTACTCTCAAACTCTTCGTTTACACAGTAGTGATATTCTTTGTTTCTCTCTTCATCTTCGGATTCCTATCTAATGATCCAGGACGTAATCCTGGGCGTGAGGAATAAAATCAAAAGAAAGGGTTCTCCTTTTCTTTTTTTTTTTCTTTCTTATCTTATGACTTTTTCGGTTCCAGAAACGAAACTATAACAAAAGGGGGGCTTGAGATTTTTCTTTGATTCTAAAGAAAAATCTCAAGCCCAATCCTTAGAGGGAACGGAAAGAGAGGGATTCGAACCCTCGGTACGAATAACTCATACAACGGATTAGCAATCCGCCGCTTTAGTCCACTCAGCCATCTCTCCCAATTTCAAAAGACAATTGCTATGTTACGTATTAATTGTTACGCATTAATTTAAACAAAATTCTTTTTTTTTTTTTTTTCTTGATTCTCTTGATTCTATAGTTATAGTATAGATACAAAGATACAAAAGATACAAATTTTTTTGTTTTAGTTTAGCAGCAATTTGAATTCAAATTCAATTTCGATAATGTGATATCTCCAAAAAAAGGAGTAAAGTCAAAAATAAAGTAATGAATATCTCTTTTATTTTGTTCGAAACGAACGGTCTTTTCCCCGCCTCACTAGGTTATTAACCCAGCTAGGATGTTTCTTGTTTTGTTCCAATGAATCATAGATAAAACAATTTCAATTATCTGATTTGAAAACAAAAATACTTGTTTGTTTTGTTAGCGGAGCAACAACAATAGGAACAAAATAAAGGGTTCTATGATAAACCTCTCTTATTATTTTATTCTTGATTTTTTTTTTATTTTTCTCGACTCGATTTGAAACTAAAAAAAAAGAAAAAAGCCCCCTATCCTATTGATAAATATCCTATTGATAAGTTTTAATTAATCAGATTTATTATATAAATTTTCATTTAATAAAAAATTGTAATAGAATATTTGAATCTTAATATAATTTGATTCGAATTATAAGAATCTTCTAATAGATAATAGAATTTTGAACGAATTTCTAATTCAAAAGCATTTCTTTCTTCCTTTCTTCAAAAAAAGCTTTAACACTTACTTGAGTCTGAAAAAAATACTATGATTCTTTTTTTTACTAAATCCAATTGAGTGACTTGAATTCCTAAAATCTAAAATTAGGGCAGTTAGTTGAAAATAACTAAAGATAAATTTGTTTTGAGAAAATGTTTTCTTTGCTTGGCTTGAAAAATTATGAAAGTGAAAAAAAAAAGATATGGATTCTTTCACAATTAATTTTCGTGTTCTGACTTCAATGGTTTTTTCAGGACAGACCTGCCACTAAATAACAATAACAAAAGAAAAAAGAACTCGTTATTGTTATTTCAATGGTACTGGATTTTCCTATCTCATCAAATTCACCCGACGAAACATGTCAACACTCCAATTTTTTGATTTTGTTCTGATTCT